CCCCCCCCCCGGCCTCCCCAGGCTCCCGTACATTCGAGTGATCACCAAAATACGACTTAAAATTTAGTATTGACAAAAAAACACAACAAAATTTTCAATACCAAAAAACAACCCAAAAATTCAAAAATTCTCAAATAGAATTCCAGTGTTAATTTTTTTGCCCTTGTTAATGTAGCTTATACAAAGCAAAGCACTGAAAATGCTTAGATGGATGCCACATCCCATAAACAATAAAAGGTTTGGTCCTGGCCTTATAATTAGTTGGAGGCAGAATTACACATGCAAATTTCCATAAACCAGTGTCAAATCCCGTAGAGTTTCCTTTAACTCTTAGGAGAGGGTATCAAGTACATTCAATAGCTAAAGACGCCTTGCCTAGCCACACCCCCACGGGACTCAGCAGTGATAAAAATTAAGCAATGAACGAAAGTTTGACTAAGCCATGCCTCTCTAAGGGTTGGTAAATTTCGTGCCAGCCACCGCGGTCATACGATTAACCCAAACTAATTATTCCCGGCGTAAAACGTGTTACTAGAAACTTACAAAATAGAATTAAAACCCATCCAATATGTGAAAATTCATCGCTGGGCTTAAAACCAATGACGAAAGTAATTCTAATAAACCTGATACACGATAGCTAAGATCCAAACTGGGATTAGATACCCCACTATGCTTAGCCCTAAACCTCAGTAATTTTTAAACAAAAATATTTGCCCGAGAACTACTGGCCACAGCTTAAAACTCAAAGGACTTGGCGGTACTTTATATCCATCTAGAGGAGCCTGTTCTATAATCGATAAACCCCGCTATACCTCACCACCCCTTGCTAATACAGCCTATATACCGCCATCTTCAGCAAACCCTAAAAAGGAGCCGCAGTAAGCAGGAGAATAGCCATAAAAACGTTAGGTCAAGGTGTAGCTTATGAGGTGGGAAGCAATGGGCTACATTTTCTAATAAAGAACACTACGCTACCCTTTATGAAACTAAAGGGCGAAGGAGGATTTAGTAGTAAATTAAGAATAGAGTGCTTAATTGAATAGAGCAATGAAGTACGTACACACCGCCCGTCACCCTCCTCAAACTAAATAAACGAGCCCTATACATAATTACATCAAGCTTTTACGAGAGGAGATAAGTCGTAACAAGGTAAGCATACTGGAAAGTGTGCTTGGAATAACCATCATGTAGCTTAACTAGCAAAGCGTCTGGCCTACACCCAGGAGATTCCACAACCAATGGACATCATGAACCAAACCTAGCCCAACCACACCCCAAATTCAACTACACCCAAAAATAAAACAAAACATTTGACAAAAGAGAGTATTGGAGAAAGAAATCTACTTCAGGAGCCATAGAGGAAGTACCGCAAGGGAAAGATGAAAGACCACTTAAAAGTAAAAACAAGCAAAGACTAAACCTTGTACCTTTTGCATAATGAGTTAACTAGAAAACACCTAACTAAGAGACCTTGAGCTAGATACCCCGAAACCAAACGAGCTACCTAAGAGCAGTACAAAGAACCAACCCGTCTATGTAGCAAAATAGTGGGATGACTCCTAGGTAGAGGTGAAAAGCCTACCGAGCTTGGTGATAGCTGGTTGCCCGACAAAGAATCTCAGTTCAAATTTAAGATTGCCACAAGAAATAGCAATCAAAACGTAATCTTAAACTTTAACCTAAAGAGGGGCAGCTCTTTAGGAATGGAAACAACCTTTTATAGTGAATAAACCACCAATCCCTATAAACCATTGTTGGCCTAAAAGCAGCCACCAACAAAGAAAGCGTTAAAGCTCAACACAATAAATTTCTTAATTCCACAAGCCACAATGAATTCCTATTATACTAATCGGGTCAATCTATAACTGTATAGATGAGACACTGTTAACATGAGTAACAAGAACACTGTTCTCCAAGCACAAGCCTATAACAACCCGGATAACCATTGTTAGTTAACATCAACGAGTAAAAAATCACCAATAAAACCAACCCACACCCCAGTGTTAGCCCGACACAGGCGTGCAGCAAGGAAAGATTAAAAGAAGTAAAAGGAACTCGGCAAACAAGAATCCCGCCTGTTTACCAAAAACATCACCTCTAGCATAAGAAGTATTGGAGGCACTGCCTGCCCAGTGACAAACGTTCAACGGCCGCGGTATCCTGACCGTGCGAAGGTAGCATAATCACTTGTTCCTTAATTGGGGACTAGAATGAATGGCCTCACGAGGATTCAACTGTCTCTTACTTCCAATCAGTGAAATTGACCCCCCCGTGAAGAGGCGGGGATGATACAATAAGACGAGAAGACCCTATGGAGCTTTAATTTACTAGCTTAACTACCCTGTCTACTCCTTTCCCAAGGGACTAAAAAGAAAAGAGATAGGCCAGTAATTTCGGTTGGGGTGACCTCGGAGAACAAAAAAACCTCCGAACGATTTCAACTAAGACCCACAAGTCAAAGTTACCGTAAATCTAATTGACCCAATTCATTTGATCAACGGACCAAGTTACCCTAGGGATAACAGCGCAATCCTATTCAAGAGTCCATATCGACAATTAGGGTTTACGACCTCGATGTTGGATCAGGACACCCCAATGGTGCAGCAGCTATTAAAGGTTCGTTTGTTCAACGATTAAAGTCCTACGTGATCTGAGTTCAGACCGGAGTAATCCAGGTCGGTTTCTATCTATTAACCACCTCTCCCAGTACGAAAGGACAAGAGAAGTGAGGCCTCCTTAATACAAGCGCCTTAAAACCAATATATGAAGTCATCTTAATTTAGTAAGTTTGTCCAACAGCCCCCCTAGACTAGGGGGGTTTTTTTGCGTTAGGGTGGCAGAGCCCGGAAATTGCGTAAGATTTAAAACCTTGTACCCAGAGGTTCAAATCCTCTCCCTAATAGTGTACTTTACCAACATCCTAATACTCCTGGTACCGGTACTAATCGCTATAGCATTCCTAACTTTAATCGAGCGAAAAATCCTAGGTTACATACAGCTACGAAAGGGCCCAAACATCGTGGGGCCTTACGGTGTCCTCCAACCATTTGCAGACGCCATAAAACTATTCATTAAAGAACCCCTGCGCCCCCTAGCCACCTCCACAACCCTCTTTGTTGTGGCCCCAGCACTATCCCTATCACTAGCACTAAGCCTATGAATTCCACTTCCCATGCCCCACCCCCTAGTCAATTTAAACCTGGGCATCCTGTTTATCCTAGCCACATCAAGCCTTTCAGTATACTCCATTCTATGGTCAGGCTGAGCATCCAACTCCAAATACTCAATGTTCGGAGCCCTGCGAGCAGTAGCACAAACAATCTCATACGAAGTAACAATAGCAATCATCCTCCTATCCGTCCTCCTAATAAACGGCTCCTTCTCAATTCAATCCCTGATCTACACGCAAGAACCACTATGACTCCTGGTCCCAACCTGACCACTAGCCATAATATGATTCATCTCAACTCTAGCAGAAACAAACCGAGCCCCATTCGACCTAACAGAGGGAGAATCAGAACTAGTCTCAGGGTTCAATGTAGAATACGCCGCCGGACCCTTCGCCCTATTTTTCATAGCAGAGTACATAAACATCATCCTAATAAATGCTCTTTCAACAATCGTATTCATAAACCCATCCCACAACCTCGCCGACCCAGAACTCTTCACCACAAACTTCATAATTAAAACCCTTACACTAACAACCCTCTTCCTATGAGTTCGAGCCTCCTACCCACGATTCCGATACGACCAATTAATACACCTATTATGAAAAAACTTCCTGCCCCTAACTCTAGCTCTATGCATATGACACATTTCAATCCCAATCTTCATAGCAAGCATTCCGCCCTATACCTAGAAATATGTCTGAAAAAGAGTTACTTTGATAGAGTAAATCATAGAGGTTTAAACCCTCTTATTTCTAGAACAATAGGAATTGAACCTATACTTGAGAATCCAAAGTTCCCCGTGCTACCCATACACTCCGTCCTAAAGTAAGGTCAGCTAATAAAGCTATCGGGCCCATACCCCGAAAATGTTGGTTTAAACCCTTCCCATGCTAATAAACCCAACCACATTAACAATTATTTATTTTACTATCATAACAGGACCAGTTATCACCATACTAAGCTCCAATTTATTCCTCATATGAATTGGACTAGAAATAAATTTGCTAGCCCTCATCCCACTAATAACCAACAACCCAAATCCACGCTCCACTGAAGCAGCAACCAAGTACTTCCTCACACAAGCAACCGCCTCTATAATCCTCCTTTTCTCTATCCTCATGAACTTTAAACAATCAGGCCTGTGAACATTCCAACCAGAAACAAATAGCACTATTATAACAGCAACCTTCATCTCCCTAGCAATTAAACTAGGCCTGGCCCCATTCCACTCATGACTGCCAGAAGTCACACAAGGTGTCAAACTTAATGTAGCCCTAATCCTCCTCACATGACAAAAAATCGCCCCACTATCAATCCTATTTCAACTCTACACACTAATAAACCCAACCCTACTAATCCTATCAGCCACAATTTCAGTACTGATCGGAGCATGAAACGGACTAAACCAAACACAAACACGAAAAATCCTAGCCTACTCATCCATCGCCCACATAGGATGAATAATCTCTATCCTACCATACAACCCATTACTGACAACCCTCAATCTCCTAATCTACATCGCCACAACCATCCCAATATTATCCATCTTCCACACACACTCATTCACATCAATCACCTCCATATCACTTATATGAAACAAAATACCAGTAGCTCTACCCATAATCTCACTAATTCTGCTATCCACAGGAGGCCTGCCACCACTCACAGGATTCCTACCTAAATGAATCATTATAGCCGAACTTATAAAAAACAACAACCTACCTTTAGCCACATTAATAGCAATAGCGGCCCTAATCAACCTCTTCTTCTACACACGACTAGTCTTTTCAACCTCACTAACCACATTCCCAAGTAACAATAACTCCAAAATATACACACACCAAGACTATAAAATAAACAATAACATCCTACCTCCAATAATAATCGCCAGCACACTAGTACTACCCCTATCCCCCCTACTTCTATAGCAGAAGTTTAGGATAGTCAGTCCAAGAGCCTTCAAAGCCCTAAGCAAACCTATAAAGTTTAACTTCTGTTAAGGATTGCAAGACTACATCTTACATCTAATGAATGCAAATCAATCGCTTTAATTAAGCTAAATCCTCTTCTAGATTGATAGGACTCAAACCTATAAACATTTAGTTAACAGCTAAACACCCTAATATGGCTTCAATCTACTTCTCCCGCCTATCAGGGGGGGGGGGGGGCGGGAGAAGCCTTAGTAGAGTCAGTTATCTACACCTTCGAATTTGCAATTCGATGTGAATATCACCTTAAGGCTTGGTAAAAAGAGGCCTTATCCTCTGTGCTTAGATTTACAGTCTAATGCTTTACTCAGCCATTTTACCTATGTTCATTAACCGTTGATTATTCTCTACTAACCACAAAGACATCGGCACCCTGTACCTACTGTTTGGGGCCTGAGCAGGAATAGTAGGGACAGCCCTTAGCATCCTAATCCGAGCAGAACTTGGTCAACCAGGCGCCCTATTAGGAGACGACCAGATCTACAACGTAGTTGTTACAGCCCATGCATTCGTAATAATTTTTTTTATGGTCATACCAATGATAATCGGCGGCTTCGGTAATTGACTTGTGCCACTCATAATTGGGGCACCCGACATGGCATTCCCACGAATAAATAATATAAGCTTCTGACTCTTACCACCATCATTTCTTCTCTTATTGGCATCATCAATAGTAGAAGCAGGAGCTGGAACAGGCTGAACTGTCTACCCCCCATTAGCCGGTAATTTAGCACATGCTGGAGCATCAGTTGACCTGACCATCTTTTCACTGCACCTAGCAGGGGTGTCCTCAATCCTCGGGGCAATCAACTTTATTACTACAATCATCAATATAAAACCGCCAGCCATAACACAATATCAAACCCCCCTGTTCGTCTGATCAGTCCTAATCACCGCTGTCCTACTACTCCTCTCCCTCCCTGTACTAGCCGCAGGCATTACAATACTCCTCACAGATCGTAACCTGAACACCACCTTTTTTGACCCCGCTGGAGGAGGAGACCCTATTCTCTACCAGCACCTATTCTGATTCTTCGGACACCCAGAAGTCTACATCCTCATTCTCCCTGGCTTCGGCATTATTTCACACATCGTAACATACTACTCGGGTAAAAAAGAACCATTCGGATATATGGGAATAGTGTGGGCTATAATATCTATTGGGTTCCTGGGGTTTATTGTCTGAGCCCACCATATATTCACAGTGGGGCTTGATGTAGATACACGAGCCTACTTTACATCCGCCACAATAATTATTGCTATTCCCACGGGAGTAAAAGTATTTAGCTGACTGGCAACCCTACACGGAGGTAATATCAAATGATCCCCCGCAATATTATGAGCACTTGGCTTTATCTTTCTATTTACAGTTGGGGGACTTACAGGTATTGTACTATCCAACTCCTCCCTAGACATTGTTTTACACGACACATACTACGTGGTTGCCCACTTCCACTACGTACTCTCCATAGGCGCCGTATTTGCTATTATAGCAGGATTCGTACACTGATTCCCACTATTTACAGGCTACACTCTAAATGATATGTGGGCTAAAACCCACTTCGCCATCATATTCGTAGGAGTAAACATAACATTCTTCCCACAACATTTCCTTGGTCTCTCAGGCATGCCACGACGTTATTCTGACTACCCAGATGCCTACACAACATGAAACACAGTCTCATCTATAGGCTCCTTTATCTCACTAACAGCAGTTCTAATTATAGTCTTCATAATCTGAGAGGCCTTCTCTTCTAAGCGAGAAGTACTTTACGTGGAGCACACTTCCACAAACTTAGAGTGACTTCACGGCTGCCCCCCACCATACCACACATTTGAAGAACCAACCTTCATTAAAGTAAAATAAGAAAGGAAGGATTCGAACCCCCTAAAACTGGTTTCAAGCCAGCACCATAGCCTCTATGTCTTTCTCAATGAGATATTAGTAAATAAATTACATAACTTTGTCAAAGTTAAATTATAGACTAAACTCTATATATCTTACATGGCTTATCCTTCCCAACTAGGCTTACAAGATGCTTCCTCACCTATTATAGAAGAGCTAATAAACTTTCACGACCACACACTTATAATCGTATTCTTAATTAGCTCTCTAGTCCTGTATATCATCACTCTTATACTAACAACAAAACTAACGCACACCAGCACTATGGATGCCCAAGAGGTAGAAACTATCTGAACTATCCTACCCGCCGTAATCCTAATCCTAATTGCTCTTCCCTCCCTACGAATCCTATACATAATAGACGAAATCAATAATCCCGCCCTCACGGTAAAAACAATAGGCCATCAATGATACTGAAGTTACGAATACACAGATTACGAAAACCTCTGCTTTGACTCATACATGGTCCCAACCTCTGACTTAAAGCCCGGAGAGCTTCGCCTTCTAGAAGTTGATAACCGAGTAGTTCTCCCTATAGAACTGCCCGTTCGAATGTTAATCTCATCCGAAGATGTGCTCCACTCCTGAGCTGTACCCTCCCTAGGAGTCAAGACAGACGCCATCCCAGGCCGACTAAACCAAGCAACCATCTCATCCAACCGTCCTGGTTTATTCTACGGCCAATGCTCAGAAATCTGTGGGTCTAACCATAGTTTCATGCCCATTGTGCTTGAAATAGTCCCTCTAAAAAACTTTGAAGACTGATCCCTATCAATAATTTAACTTCACTACGAAGCTTAGAGCGTTAACCTTTTAAGTTAAAGTTAGAGACGACAAGTCTCCGCAGTGAATGCCACAACTGGACACATCTACATGATTTATTACCATCCTATCTACCACGATCGCACTCTTCATCCTCATACAGCTAAAAGTTTCACTCCTTACCTTCCCGCAGACTCCCTCAGTTAAATCAATAAAGCACGTAAAAACAAGTAGCCCATGAGAGTCAAAATGAACGAAAATTTATTCGCCTCTTTCATTACCCCAACAATAATAGGCCTCCCCATTGTCATCTTTATCGTCATACTCCCCTCCGTGCTCCTAACTTCTTCCAAACGTTTAATCCCAAATCGCTTCCACTCATTCCAACTATGACTAACTAAACTCATTACCAAACAAATAATGTTAATTCACTCGCCCAAAGGACGCACATGATCACTCATACTAGCATCTTTGATCATATTTATCGGCTCAACCAATCTCCTAGGCCTCCTACCTCACACATTTACCCCAACAACGCAACTATCAATAAACTTAGGAATAGCAATCCCACTATGAGCCGGAGCCGTAATCCTAGGCTTCCGCCATAAACTAAAATCCTCATTAGCCCACTTCCTACCCCAAGGCACACCTATCTCACTAATCCCCATACTAATTATCATCGAAACTATCAGCCTATTCATCCAGCCCATGGCCCTCGCAGTTCGTTTAACAGCTAACATTACCGCAGGCCACCTATTAATCCACCTAATCGGAGGAGCTACACTAGTCCTCACAAGCATCAGCCCGCCAGCGGCCACAATTACATTTATCATCCTAGCCCTTCTTACCGTCCTAGAGTTTGCCGTAGCCCTAATTCAAGCTTACGTGTTCACCCTACTAGTAAGCCTTTACCTACATGACAACACCTAATGACCCACCAAACTCATGCCTACCATATAGTAAACCCAAGCCCATGACCACTAACAGGAGCTTTCTCCGCCCTACTACTAACCACAGGCCTGGTTATATGATTTCACCATAACTCAATCACCCTTCTATCACTAGGACTCCTGGGAAACTTACTCACCATATACCAATGATGACGTGACGTAATCCGAGAGGGCACCTATCAAGGGCACCACACACCCATTGTCCAAAAAGGCCTACGTTACGGAATAATCCTGTTTATCGTCTCCGAGGTATTCTTCTTCGCAGGCTTCTTCTGAGCATTTTACCACTCAAGTCTAGTCCCAACCCACGACCTCGGGGGATGCTGACCACCAACAGGAGTCCTACCACTAAACCCCCTAGAAGTCCCTCTCCTAAACACATCAGTCCTACTAGCCTCAGGAGTAACTATCACATGAGCCCACCATAGTCTAATAGAAAGTAAACGAAGCAACATAAACCAAGCTCTACTTGCCACAATCATACTGGGAACCTATTTCACCATTCTCCAGGCCTCAGAATACCTAGAAACCTCCTTCTCTATCTCAGATGGAATTTACGGATCCACATTCTTTATGGCTACCGGATTCCACGGCCTTCACGTAATCATCGGCTCCTCTTTCTTAATTATCTGTCTCCTACGACAATTAAAATTCCACTTCACATCCAAACACCACTTCGGCTTCGAAGCAGCAGCATGATACTGACACTTCGTAGACGTAGTATGACTATTCCTGTACGTATCCATTTATTGATGAGGATCATACTTTCTTAGTATAAGTAGTACATCTGACTTCCAATCAGTTAGCTCTAGAACAACCTAGAAGAAAGTAATTAACTTAATAATAATCTTACTAACTAACATCTCCCTAACCATCGCCCTAATTCTCGTAGCCTTCTGACTCCCCCATCTTAATGTGTACACTGAAAAAGCCAACCCATACGAATGCGGATTCGACCCTATAAGCTCTGCTCGACTACCATTCTCAATGAAATTCTTCCTAGTAGCAATCACCTTCCTACTGTTCGACCTCGAAATCGCTCTGCTTCTACCACTACCATGAGCCATACAATTTCCTAGCACAAACATACTATTAACCATAGCATTTACCCTCATCACAATCCTAGCCTTAGGCTTAGCTTACGAATGAGCACAGAAAGGGCTAGAATGAACAGAGTAATTGGTAATTAGTTTAATTAAAATTAATGATTTCGACTCATTAGATTATGATAATATCATAATTACCAAAAATGTCCCCTGCCATATTTAACATTACCATGGCATTCATCTTTTCTTTCCTAGGTGCCCTGATATTCCGATCGCACCTCATATCTACCTTACTCTGCCTAGAGGGAATAATACTGTCCCTGTTTATCCTAGCCGTTGTCACACCACTAAATACACACTCGATAGCTATATTCCCCATCCCCATCGCTATCCTAGTATTCGCCGCCTGCGAAGCAGCCGTAGGCTTAGCCCTACTAGCAATAATTTCGAGCATTTATGGTTCTGACTTTGTACATAATCTAAACCTCCTACAATGCTAAAAATTATCCTACCATCGCTCATACTCATACCCCTAACCTGACTATCAAACAATAAAAAAGTATGAGCTAACGTAACAGCCTACAGCCTTATAATCAACCTCGTCTCCATCAGCCTCCTATGACAGAACGACGAGAACAATCCAGACTTCTCCACCTTATTTTCCGCAGACCTTTTATCTGCCCCCCTCCTAGTACTCACCACCTGACTTCTTCCACTAACACTTCTAGCCAGCCAGAGCCACATCAAAAAAGAACCCGAATACAGCAAAAAACTATATATCTCACTACTAGTCTCCCTCCAAATTCTACTTGTCCTAACATTCTCCGCCAACGAACTAGTCATATTCTACATTCTATTCGAAGCCACTCTAATCCCCACTCTAATTGTAATCACACGATGGGGCAACCAAACAGAACGACTAAATGCCGGTATCTACTTCCTATTTTACACTCTAGTGGGGTCCATCCCCCTATTAATTGCTCTAATCTTCATTCATAACTCAGCAGGGACATTAAACCTTATCCTAATAACACTAAGCTCCTTACCAATCAGCCAAACATGGTCCAACAACATCCTGTGGTTAGCTTGCATCATAGCCTTCATAGTCAAAATACCCTTATACGGAGTCCACTTATGACTCCCCAAAGCCCACGTAGAAGCCCCCATCGCAGGATCTATAATCCTAGCAGCAATCCTACTAAAACTAGGCGGGTATGGTATGATACGAGTATCTGCAATACTAGACCCAGTGACTAAGTACATAGCCCACCCCTTCATTTTACTATCACTATGGGGAATAATTATGACCAGTTCTATCTGCCTGCGACAGACAGACTTAAAATCTCTCATCGCCTACTCCTCAGTAAGCCACATAGCCCTGGTCATCATAGCCATCATAATCCAAACTCCGTGGAGCTTCATGGGCGCCACAACATTAATAATCGCCCATGGCCTAACATCCTCCCTACTATTCTGCCTAGCAAATACAAACTATGAGCGCATCCACAGTCGAACAATAATCATAGCCCGAGGCCTACAGATAGTCTTCCCCCTAATAGCCACATGATGAATCATGGCAAGCTTAGCTAACCTTGCCCTACCACCAACAATCAACCTGGTCGGAGAACTAGTAATTACAATCTCCATGTTCTCCTGGTCAAGTCCATCTATTATCCTACTAGGCACAAACATTCTCATCACTTCCCTTTATTCCATTTACATAATCGTTACCACACAACGAGGTAAACTAACCAACCACATAAACAACCTACAACCTTCACACACGCGAGAGTCAGCACTCATAACCCTCCACATTCTCCCCCTTGCTCTACTCACTATCAACCCTAAACTAATCATTGGCCCAGCCCCATGTTAACATAGTTTAAAAAAAATATCAGACTGTGAACCTGAAGATAGGATATAAACATCCTTGTTTACCAAGAAAGTATGCAAGAGCTGCTAACTCATGCCTCCGTGCTTAAACGCACGGCTTTCTTACTTTTATAGGATAGAAGTAATCCGTTGGTCTTAGGAGCCAAAAACTTGGTGCAACTCCAAATGAAAGTAATTAACGCCATCACAACTTCCATCCTTCTTATCTTCGCCTTCCTACTATACCCCCTAGCTATCTCATTCACTAACATAACAAAACACACAGACTTTCCAAACTACGTAACATCGTGTATTAAATGCGCATTCTTCATTAGCCTTATCCCCCTATCCTCTTTCTTCAATTCCGGAACAGAATTTATTATTAAAGACTGAGTATGACTCTCCATCGGACCGGTCAAATTATGATTGAGCCTAAAATTCGACTTCTTTTCTACCATTTTTATGCCTGTAGCCCTATACGTCTCATGATCAATCATGGAGTACTCTATATGATACATACACTCAGACCCAAACCTAAACCGATTCACCAAATATCTACTAATATTCTTAATTACTATAATCATCCTAACAACCGCCAACAACCTGTTCCAGCTATTTATCGGCTGGGAGGGCGTAGGAGTTATATCATTCTTATTAATTAGTTGATGACACGGACGAGCCGACGCAAACACAGCAGCCCTGCAAGCCATCCTTTACAACCGTATCGGCGACATCGGCTTCGTCCTGGCAATGACCTGGTATTGCCTAAAAACTAGCTCAATAGAACTCCAACAAATCTTCCTCATGGACGACTCTAGCACCCTGCCCCTCGCAGGACTCCTCTTAGCAGCCACAGGAAAATCAGCCCAATTCGGCCTTCACCCATGACTACCTTCAGCCATAGAAGGCCCTACCCCTGTCTCAGCACTCCTACATTCAAGCACCATAGTAGTTGCAGGAATCTTCTTGTTAATCCGTTTCCACCCTCTCACCTCCAACAACAGTACTATCCTAACAGCCATAATATGCTTAGGAGCCATGACTACCCTATTCACAGCAATCTGCGCACTCACCCAAAACGACATCAAAAAAATCGTAGCATTCTCAACATCAAGCCAACTGGGACTCATAATAGTTACCCTAGGACTAAATCAACCACACCTAGCATTCCTACACATCTGTACCCACGCATTCTTCAAGGCTATATTATTCCTATGCGCAGGATCTATCATCCACAGCCTCAACGATGAACAAGACATCCGAAAAATGGGGGGAGTAGCAAAATCCATACCACTTACATCTTCCTGCCTCACAATCGGCAGCTTAGCCCTAACAGGAATACCGTTTCTCACAGGATTCTACTCTAAAGACCTGATCATCGAAGCAGCTAACACCTGCCACACCAACGCCTGAGCCCTATTAACAACCCTAATAGCCACCTCTATAACAGCCGTTTACAGCACACGAATCATTTACTTCGTGTTAATAACCAAACCTCGCTTCCCCCCTATAATCACCATCAACGAAAACAACCCACTAATAATTAACCCAATCAAACGACTGGCACTAGGAAGCATCCTAGCAGGGTTCTTCATCTCGTACAACATCCCACCAACAACCATTCAAGTAATAACAATACCCTGATACTTAAAAATAGCAGCCCTAGTAGCTACCATTACAGGCTTTATAATCGCACTAGACCTAAATATCACAACCAACAACCTAAAACCATCAGAATCTACACTCAAGAACTATTTCTCAACCCACCTAGGCTATTTCCCCGCAATCATACACCGCCTACTACCACTAAAATCCCTAAATACAAGCCTCAAAACAGCTCTAACCTCACTAGACCTCGTTTGACTAGAAAAAGTTATTCCAAAAGTAACCTCCGCCATCCACACACTAACCGCCTCCACTATAAGCACCCAAAAAGGAATGCTAAAGCTATACTTCCTCTCTTTCCTAATCACACTGATCTGCATCCCAGTAGTCCTCCTCGTCTAATTTCCACGAGTAATCTCAATAATAATAAACACACCCATAAGTAGGGTTCAACCAGAGACAACCATCAGCCACGCAGAGCAGCTATACAAAGCGGCCACACCAGCACCTCCCTCACCCATGAGTCCCAACTCATCACCATCATAAACCACTCATCCCCCCATACTATTAAACTCCAACATTAAATCTGCACCCTCATAAAGACCATCGGCAATCAACATACCCACCTCCATAAAAGTGCTCATAAATAAAATCCCAATAGTCAATCAACTAGACACTAAAGCTTCAGGATAATTCTCCGCAGACATAGCAGTAGTATAGCCAAACACCACCAACATACCCCCTAAATAAATCAAAAATACTATTAAACCTAAAAATGAGCCTCCTAACCCCAACACCGCTAAACAACCCGAACAACCACTAACAATTAAACATAATCCCCCATAAATAGGCGAAGGCTTCAAAGAAGTGCCTAAACAACCCAACACAATTGCTGAACTTAAAATATAAATTAGTTCTGTCATAATTTCTACATAGATTCAAACTATGACCAATGACCTGAAAAATCATCGTTGTTATTCAACTATAGAAACCCATAATGACAATCATCCGAAAAAAGCACCCACTAATCAAAATAATTAACCACTCATTCATCGACCTCCCAGCCCCATCAAACATCTCATCTTGATGAAACTTCGGCTCCCTACTAGGCCTCTGCCTAATCATCCAAATTCTCACGGGATTATTCCTAGCCATACACTACACATCAGACACATCAACAGCATTCTCATCAGTAGCCCATATCTGCCGAGACGTGAACTATGGCTGACTCATCCGTTATATACATGCTAACGGGGCTTCCATATTCTTCATTTGCCTATTCCTACACGTAGGGCGAGGAATCTACTACGGCTCCTACAACATAATCGAAACATGAAACATAGGGATTATCCTCCTATTCGCCGTCATAGCCACAGCATTCATGGGCTACGTACTCCCATGAGGCCAAATATCATTCTGAGGGGCCACAGTAATCACAAACCTCCTATCAGCTATCCCCTATGTCGGTACAACCCTAGTAGAATGAATCTGAGGAGGCTTTTCAGTAGATAAGGCCACCCTCACACGATTCTTTGCTTTCCACTTCATCCTACCATTTATCATCACCGCCCTAGTACTTGTCCACCTATTATTTCTACACGAAACAGGATCCAACAACCCAACCGGACTGAATTCAGACACAGACAAAATCCCATTCCACCCCTACTACACAGTTAAAGACTTCCTGGGAGTCCTTATCCTATTAATAGTTTTCATAATTTTGGCTTTATTTTTCCCAGATGTTCTCGGAGACCCCGACAATTTTACCCCTGCAAATCCACTCAACACCCCTCCCCACATTAAACCAGAATGATACTTTCTCTTCGCCTACGCTATTCTACGATCCATCCCCAACAAACTAGGCGGAGTCCTAGCCCTAGTCTTATCAATCCTAATCTTAGCCCTTATACCAATACTTCACACCTCAAAACAACGAGCACTCACCTTCCGCCCAATCACACAAACAATATACTGAATCCTAGTAGCCGACCTCTTCACCCTCACATGAATCGGGGGCCAACCAGTCGAATACCCATTCATTATCATCGGACAGGTTGCCTCAGTCGCCTACTTCACTATTATCACAATTCTCATACCCATCACAAATACAATCGAAAACAATATTCTAGACTTAGACTAAATGTCCTGATAGTATAAATATTACACTGGTCTTGTAAACCAGTAATGAAAAAATCTTTTTCTCAGGATATCAAGAAGGAAGGACTACCCCTCCACCATCAGCACCCAAAGCTGATATTCTGATTAAACTACCTCTTGTACATAAATTTATCTAACACATAATACATTTATGTATATAGTACATTAAGTTATAGTCCCCTAGCATATAAGCATGTATTGTATATTCATTATTTTTAGACTTAAAATTCTCTATTAACATTATTTCTTTAGACCATGGATATTAAGATCAATTATTTAATTAATGTTCTATTCACATACCTGTATAATCCCCATACCCCATTTAGTCATAAACTCTTCTTGTCCCTACGGATATCCCTCTTATACATCTTGTCTATTAACTAGCATCCTCCGTGAAACCAGCAACCCGCCCACCTTATGCATCCCTCCTCGCTCCGGGCCCATTTAACTTGGGGGTTACTAACACTGAACTTTATCAGGCATCTGGTTCTTACCTCAGGGCCATATAATGGTTCATCGTCCATACGTTCCCCTTAAATAAGACATCTCGATGGTACGGGTCTAATCAGCCCATGCCCAGCATAACTGTAATCTCGCGCAGTTGGTATCTTTTATCTTTGGTGTGCACCGCCTCCCCATAGCCATCAAGGCATGAAGTTCAACTTACCTTGTAGACGAACTTACTATTCAAGTGTCATTTACCCCCATACTTTCCCCTCCCCACAACAGTCCATGGATCCGGGACATACACTTAAGTCGTATTAACCATGCAGTTGTTTTGTCCTCTTAACACCCCTAAAGGCATATTATTCATGCTAGTTAGACATAATCCTATGAGTCCTAGCTTGTCCAACCCTCTACCTTATTCCCCCCCCCC